CAAGAAATCTTTCTGTAGCATTCCATATATTTTCTAATTCTTTACCGCGTCAATTGATAAATTTTTGTTATTGAGATTCATGGGCAATTCGGATTAATATTTAGAGATAAATATTACCTTTCTTTTTTTTTTCTTTCAAACGAATTGAAATGATTGAAGTTTTTTTATTTGGAATCGTCTTAGGTCTAATTCCTATTACTTTGGCTGGATTATTCGTAACTGCATATTTACAATACAGACGTGGCGATCAGTTGGACCTTTGATTAATTAACAAATCTTTTTTTGATTGACCTCCCGTGCATTAGAGAAAGGAGGAGGTCAAATTTAGATTTTTAGATTACTGTTCAGTTATTTCAGTCTAATTCGAGAAATAAAATTCGACCTAACAAGAATGGAATCACGCTCTGTAGGAGGTTCAAATCCTATAGAGCGCTTTCTTATCACAATAGATAAGACTGTAAAGAAAACAAACTTTTTTTGTAATCCAAAACTACATCTACATCCGGCATGCAAACACTATAGAGTATGATAAAAAAAAATGCGAGATTCTTTTTTTTTTTTTATCGATTTCAATTAATTTACTCCTTACTTCTCAGAGGAAAAGTAATTAGTTAGGGATGACAGGATTTGAACCCGTGACATTTTGTACCCAAAACAAACGCGCTACCAAGCTGCGCTACATCCCTTTCAATTTCAATTCCTTTTATAGTGTAATTTTAAAGAATCCCTGTCGTGTTTTCCACATCGTTATTTCCTATATATAATATATCTTGTCATTTCTTTTTTTTGGTCTTTGGTATAAAAAAAGTATTGGGATATATGAAAAACAAATCTGTTGTAAAGTGTAAAGTAAAAAAAAAAAGATTTTTGGGGAATATTTAATGGGAAGGGGCATGCTACTTTTTTTTAAGAAAAAAAAATATCCTATCTCTTATCTACAGGATTAATGTAGATTTTAATTTGACTTAGCTTAGGGATTTCGTGTACAAACACAAGTAGTCTTTAACTTTAATATGAAAAAATATGATATGCATTTGATCGTAGATTCAATATGTATTACTTTGTTTATATATTAATAAAGTTTATATATTAATAAAGATTAATAAAGAAGGAGGATTTTCAATGCGAAATTTTAAAACATATCTTTCCGTGGCACCGGTACTAAGCACTTTATGGTTTGGGTCTTTAGCTGGTTTATTAATAGAAATCAATCGTTTTTTTCCAGATGCGTTGACATTCCCTTTTTTTTAATTCTAGTTATTGACATGGAGAGGGAATAACGAATATTAGAGATAAAATAAACTATCTGTGACTAATTCCCTTTTCTTTCTTCTTTCTCTTTTTATTTTAAAATTCAAACAATATATTAGAATAATATAGAAGAGAAAGAAGAAAAGTAGATTCAACCTCATCAAAACTTAGGTTAAGGTTCGAATGAAAATTTCTAAAAAAAAAAAAGAAAAAAAGTTGCTTGAATCAAAAATAAAAAGGAGGTTAGGTTGATGGCTAAGGGTAAAGATGCCCGAGTAAAAGTCATTTTGGAATGTACTAGTTGTGTTCGAAAAACTGTTAATGTTAATAAGGAATCAAGGGGCATTTCCAGATATATTACTCAAAAGAATCGACACAATACACCTAGTCGGTTGGAATTGCGAAAATTCTGTCCATCTTGTTGCAAACATACAATTCACGGAGAGATAAAGAAATAGATCGAACCAAAACGTCTGTCTATGATCCTTTTACGGAAGGAGACAAAACGATTTTCATTATATAATTATTTATATTAATATATTAATTAATATATAAATTATATAAATAAACAAACCAAATCCTATTTCGGCTGGACTTTCAAAAAATAAGAATTAAGAAATAGGATTTTCGGTATAAGGAATAAACTAAACAAACTATGGATAAAGCCAAGCGACCCTTTATTAAATCCAAGCGATCTTTTCGTAGGCGTTTGCCCTCGATTCAATCGGGGGATCGAATTGATTATAGAAACATGAGTTTAATTAGCCGATTTATTAGTGAACAGGGAAAGATATTATCTAGAAGAGTTAATAGATTGACCTTGAAACAACAACGATTAATTACTATTGCTATAAAACAAGCTCGTATTTTATCTTTGTTACCTTTTCTTAATAATGAGAAACAATTTGAAAGAATCGAGTCGACTGATAGAACTGCTAGCTTTAGAACCAAAAAAAAATAATAGGTTTACTACTTATTTATTATTTAATTTTTAATTGTAATTCAATCAAAATTATAATTTGAACTCAAACATGGATTGATGTTTTGTTCTGAAAAAATCTAGGTTTGATTGTCATGTTCCAAGATAATCAAAATAGGGAAGAAATATTTTGTATTTTTAATTTGAATGGGTTTGTTAATTTTTATTTATTTATTTTTTGTATTTTATCAGACTATATCCTCCCGGAGAATAAACTCCGGGGAACTTCATTTAAAAAATTTCGAGGGATTCTTTCCAATCTTCTTTTTTTACGATTTCACATTCATTGAAAATGAAAATTAAAGGATACTCATCAAATCTAGCTAGGTGTGCAAGTATTTTACGATTAAAAAGCAACTGTCTCTTGTGCAGATTGTGTATTAATTTACTATAATTATTTATTAATGTATTATAATTATAACATACCTCCCTTTCGCGAATTAGTCCGTTTATCCGAGTGATCCACAAACGACGAAAATCTCTCTTTTTCCTATCTCTATCCCGATGAGTCGAAACCAAAGCTCTTATTTTCTGTTGAGCAATAGTTCGAGTAAGTCTTGAATGAGCCCCTTGAAAGGTTGATACAAATACACGAATTTTTGTTCTACGTCTCCGAGCTATATATCCTCGTTTAACTCTAGTCATTGAATAAATGAAACTTTGATGACTAACTAGAATAACTAATTATTAATTGATTTTCTTTTTTTGAGTTATTCTTTTATCCTTTCTATTAATAACAAAACGGATTTTTCCAATGTATAAAATAAAAATTCCAATGGCTTTTGCTACTATAACCTTCCCGACCACGATTTTTTCTTTTTTTTTTATTATTAATTTAATACAATTTCTTATTTTTTTGTCTTGTTTCAAGGCGAAATGTCTAAAACTAAAAAAAAAAATGTAAATTCAATTTAAATATAAAGAAATAATGGGTTCCTTCGTTTCTATGGTTACTTTTTAAATTAAACGGTGAGGTCCTTTCTATACACCGGAGCCCTTTACTTCATGTACTGAATGTTATTGATAACTTGTACAGTTCAAATTTCTTGGCTCTACCTATAAATTATCCAGTAATAGGTCTTTCACAACGAGATCCACCTATACAGTAACGGTATTTCATTTTGAAGGTTAGCTGGAGAGCTGACCCTGTTAGTCCGTTCTTCAAAGAATAGGAGCATAAATTTTTTGCTCTAAATATAAGATTTCCCGCTTAATGGATAACGTTCGCTACCAATGGGAAATTTTTCTTATCTTAAATCGAATTTATACTAATAGAAACCATAAATTTCATACACAATAGATGAATAGGTCTTTTTCATTTTCGATAATGACCGTAGTTCTTCCATTTTCTCCTATTCATTGGTACTGATCATGTATATTGGAAAATTCTTTCCTTTCATTTGTTTTTATTCAAGTCTATAATCTGAACGAGTCACACATACACCCTAGTACATGTTCCTCGGCGCTGAGGACATCCCCGAAGAGCGGGGGATTTCGTGACGTTTCTGATTGGCTGTCTTGTGTTTCTAATAAGTTGTTTAATAGTTGGCATGTTGAATCATATACATAATGAGCTGGTTTAGATCAATCCTAACCTAACCGAATGATTATGAATTATTTCTACTTAAATATAATAGAAATGGAATAGATAGAAATCTAATAATCTAATAGAAGTTAATATAATAAATGTTAAATCCCGTAACAAGATAAAATATATAAGGGTTCATTTTTTTTTTTCATTTTTATTTGTTTTATTCGACTGCTACAAGATCAACAATTCCATGAGCTTGGGCTTCTGTTGCTGACATAAAAACATCTCTTTCCATATCTTCGGATACAACCCATAAGGGTTTGCCTGTTCTTTGTACATAAACCCTTGTAAGGGTTTCGCGCAATTTCAATAATTCTTCCGCTTCCAGGATAAATTCTCCTGTTTGGGCCTCGTAAAAAGAGCTAGCAGGTTGATGAATCATTACCCTGATGATATACCCTAAAAGGGGTTCTTCTATCTCGTATAATGAGGCGAAGACAAAATATATATACTAGGAAAAAAAGAAAAAAGATAGAATTGAACAACCGTACGTGCATCTTTTCCACGTTGCATACGGCTCTATAATGGCATTTACTTTTTTTTTACGTCGAACAAAGAGAAAAATAGGATCGATCAAATTCAGATCAGTATCCGTAAATGATCCAATTACCACCCTTCTTTTCAGAGGAGTTCAAAAATACTATGATGGCTCCGTTGCTTTATATATTCATTTTGTCTGTAATTCAGCAATCCCAAAGTTTCTTTTTAATCCGAAAAAAAGAAGGAAAAAATTCTTTTTTTCGTACTCTTTCAAACATAAATATTGTTAAGAGTTGTTTTGGTATGAAAAAAAGTTTGTGACGCTGAAAAGGACTCTTGAGGGAATACTCTTCATCTCATACTACTCTTTCGATACATAATCTAATGTTTTGAAAATAGAGATAAAATTTTCTCATTTATTATATCGAATTCAAAGTGCCATGCTATTATTACTAAATATTTCATACGGTGAAGGCATAGTTTTCTTGTTTTTTCTAAAATAAAAAAAAATCATTGGCGCCGAGCGTGAGGGAATGCTAAACGTTTGGTAATTTCTCCTCCGACCAGGATAAAGGAGCCCATTGAAGCAGCTAACCCCATGCATATTGTATGTATATCTGGTCGTACAAATTGCATAGTATCATAAATAGCTATTCCGGGTATTACCCATCCACCAGGAGAATTTATAAATAAATACAAATCCTTGGTATCATCCTCGATACTGAGATATACCATAAGACCTATAAGTTGATTCGAGATCTCGCTATCGATCTCTTGACCTAAAAAAAGTAATCTTTCTCGATAAAGTCGGTTGATTAGGGTAAAATTGTATCCCTTAGGAACCGTACATGCACCTTTTGATGCATACGGTTCAAAAAAAATTGTGAAAAAATCAATGTGTAGATTTTATTCCTTTTTTCTCCCTTCTCTAATTCCTCATATAACTATATAAAAAAAAAAATAGAATTTATTAAACTTATATTTATCGAATTAACTTTTCATTGATGTATTGTCTCATCGAGATCCAATCCAAATCACGATGTCATTTTCTTGTTCTTGAACAGGTCTCCTTAATTTTTTTTAGGTTTATGCTCTACTCCAGATAAAGATCTGACCGATTTCGATTTGCACATATAGGACAAATGCTTCCAATATCACTTGTGTTTTTTTTTTGTTAAGAATTCTCCCCTTTTTTTGTCATTTCATATTTTTTTTTTCAAAAAATTCAATATTCAACATATTGATTACTATATTCGAGTGATTAAGATTGATATCATTCTTATTTTCAATTAAAAAAAAAGTTTAAGTTATATTATATAAGTTATAAAAGTAAATATATAATACAAGTAGGAATCTTCAATATATTATCAATTGGAATTGGGTTTTTATAAAAGGAGCCTAGATACTTCATTTTATTGGTCTAACCAAGCCAACCATAAATTATTCTAATTAATCTGAATCCTCTTATAGATCTAAAGATCTAATTGCATTTCACGCTCCAAATTTTTGATGCTTCAATTCATTTTTCTTGTTAGGTGAAAGGGAGGATATCTCAATCGGAAGAGAGAACGGAGAAATTCCATATGAACCAATATATCTGACAAGTCGCACTATACGTCAACCCAAGATGCATCTTCCTCTCCAGGACTTCGAAAGGGAACTTTTGGAACACCAATAGGCATTAAATGAAAAAATAAAGAATTTAAGTACTATATTTCACTTTGATATGGAAACGTAATAAATAATAGGGTTATTGTCTTCATAATATGAACCTTTATTCTATTTTCTGCATAGATTAGAAAAGTTTAGTGAAAAAAAAAGATAGAATAAATGAAGAAAATTTTTTGCGAATATAACCTTTCAATAATGAACAAGTATTAAAGCATTCACTGAACGACGATAGTATCAACTCCCCATTGCGTATTGCTACTTATCGGGTATAGAATAGATTTGTTTCTTTTTGTTCCTACAACCATAATTGTTCCATTATTACTAACAGAATAGAACAAACATTAACCTTTGTTCCACGATAATTTATTGAACAGATAATTTATTGAACAAAAGGGGTTCATTGACTAGTCTATAGTATTTTCCAATGCAATAAAGTTACATAGTGTCATTTATCTTTGATAAAGAGGTATTTCCATGGGTTTGCCTTGGTATCGTGTTCATACCGTCGTATTGAATGATCCCGGACGGTTGATTTCTGTCCATATAATGCATACAGCTCTGGTTGCTGGTTGGGCTGGTTCGATGGCTCTATATGAATTAGCAGTTTTTGATCCCTCTGATCCTGTTCTTGATCCAATGTGGAGACAGGGTATGTTCGTTATACCTTTCATGACTCGTTTAGGAATAACCAATTCATGGGGCGGTTGGAATATTACAGGGGGGACTATAACAGATCCGGGTATTTGGAGTTACGAAGGTGTGGCCGGCGCGCATATCGTGTTTTCCGGCTTGTGCTTTTTGGCAGCTATTTGGCATTGGGTGTATTGGGATCTAGAAATCTTTTCTGATGAACGTACAGGAAAACCTTCTTTGGATTTGCCTAAGATTTTTGGAATTCATTTATTTCTTTCTGGGGTGGCTTGTTTTGGTTTTGGCGCATTTCATGTAACAGGTTTGTATGGTCCTGGAATATGGGTGTCCGATCCTTATGGACTAACTGGAAAAGTACAACCTGTAAGTCCAGCATGGGGCGTGGAAGGTTTTGATCCTTTTGTTCCAGGAGGAATAGCTTCTCATCATATTGCAGCAGGAACATTGGGCATATTAGCAGGCCTATTCCATCTTAGTGTCCGCCCACCTCAGCGTCTATACAAAGGATTACGTATGGGCAATATTGAAACCGTTCTTTCGAGTAGTATCGCTGCTGTCTTTTTTGCAGCTTTTGTTGTTGCCGGAACTATGTGGTATGGTTCGGCAACTACCCCGATCGAATTATTTGGCCCCACTCGTTATCAATGGGATCAGGGATACTTTCAACAAGAAATATATCGAAGAGTAAGTGCTGGGCTAGCCGAAAATCAAAGTTTATCAGAAGCTTGGTCCAAAATTCCTGAGAAATTAGCTTTTTATGATTACATTGGGAATAATCCGGCAAAAGGAGGATTATTTAGAGCGGGCTCAATGGACAACGGCGATGGAATAGCTGTTGGATGGTTAGGACACCCTATTTTTAGAGATAAAGAAGGGCGTGAACTCTTTGTACGTCGTATGCCTACTTTTTTTGAAACATTTCCAGTCGTTTTGATAGATGGCGACGGAATTGTTAGAGCTGACGTTCCTTTTAGAAGAGCGGAATCTAAGTATAGCGTTGAACAAGTAGGTGTAACTGTTGAGTTTTATGGTGGCGAACTTAACGGAGTCAGTTATAGCGATCCCGCTACTGTGAAAAAGTATGCTAGACGCGCTCAATTGGGTGAAATTTTCGAATTAGATCGTGCTACTTTAAAATCTGATGGTGTTTTTCGTAGTAGTCCGCGAGGTTGGTTTACCTTTGGGCATGCTTCCTTTGCACTACTCTTTTTCTTCGGACACATCTGGCATGGGGCCAGAACCTTGTTCAGAGATGTTTTTGCTGGTATTGACCCAGATTTGGATGCTCAAGTCGAATTTGGAGCATTCCAAAAACTTGGAGATCCGACTACAAGAAGACAAGGAGTCTAATACACCATTGCTTTGTTATTTTCGACCTCTATTTTTTTATCATTATCGGGAAAGTAATCCCGACTAAACAGGTATGGAAGCTATTATTGTAAACCACAATCGAATCTATGGAAGCATTGGTTTATACATTTCTATTAGTCTCGACTCTAGGGATAATTTTTTTCGCTATCTTTTTTCGGGAGCCTCCGAAAGTTCCGACTAAAAAGGTGAAATGATTTTTCATTATCTCAATTGAAGTAACGAGTCTTCCAATACACGAAGACTCGTTACTTCAACTAGTCCCCGTGTTCCTCGAAAGGATCTCTTAATTGTTGAGAGGGCTGCCCAAAAGCGGTATATAAAGCATACCCTGTAAAACTTACAAGTAAACCAGATATAAAGATGGCGACTAGGGTTGCTGTTTCCATTATTATATAATTTCAAGACCACAATGGATCTATGATAAAAATCCTTTATTTACAACGGAATGGTATACAAAGTCAACAGATCTCAATGAATACAATCGGATTTATGGCTACACAAACCGTTGAGGGTAGTTCTAGAGCTCGTCCAAAACCTACTACCGTAGGGGCTTTATTGAAACCATTGAATTCGGAATATGGTAAAGTAGCTCCTGGATGGGGAACTACTCCTTTGATGGGAGTTGCAATGGCTTTATTTGCAGTATTCCTATCTATTATTTTGGAAATTTATAATTCTTCTGTTTTACTGGATGGAATTTCAATGAATTAAATCCACAAGAAAATGAAATCCAAAAGAACCAGAAAGTTCTAACCTTTCAATACAAAGTGAATTTTTTGGTCTCCCCCCCCCTTTTTTTCTATTTGTAACCCCTTTTTGGTAGTTCGATCGCGGAATTTCTTTCTTTCTGTATTTCCGGAATATGAGTGTGTGACTTGTTATAATTGATCCTATTAATAATACAGAGAATGGGTCTGTCATCTTGATAGAGATGGTTCTAATTCGTCGGATATTCATTCTGGTATCTGGAACACGGAATATATAAAATGAATCAAAAAATATTTGAACTATGATTCATATTTAATATTCAGACCTCTTGATCGGATTCAAAAAAAAAAATATCTTTGAAACGAAAGAATTAGAAGTTATAAATCGAAATATTTTTCTTCTTTTAAACTCCTGTTTATGTCTATTTTGTTTAACCAACATAGACATTTTTTTTTTCTTTTTAGTTGTATTTTTAGTCATTATACCTATCCCATTGATTGAATAAGTGATGATCCAATGGTTCTTACTCAAGGAATCTTTTGGTTTAGCTTTGGGGTTTTTTTGAATCATCGTGGTTCTAGTATGAATCTGGGGTTTCAATTGATTCATAGGATCTTAACAAGAGAAATTCCTATCAATGATAAAAAAAAGCAATAGTAAAAATAAAAGGCACATTACACATAAAATAAAAAATCAAAGAAAAAATAGGTAAAGAGAATATTCAAAAGGCCTTGTAGTAACAATCAACATAAAGACGAATGAGCCGACTTGATATTTTGGCATTATCACCACAAAAAATAACTTTCAAATTTTTATTCTTTCGTTTCTTTTGAAAAGAAAAAATAGGGGATTGATAAGTGTATTCTATATACCTTTCAATCAGTATTTTGTTTGGTGTGTTTGCTTGAGCTGTACGAGATGAAATTCTCATATACGGTTCTTAGAGGGGGGATTTCTGTGAATTACCTATCTCAATAAAGTTTATGATTGGTTCGAAGAACGTCTCGAGATTCAGGCGATTGCAGATGATATAACTAGTAAATATGTTCCTCCTCATGTCAACATATTTTATTGTCTAGGAGGAATTACGCTTACTTGTTTTTTAGTACAAGTAGCTACGGGGTTTGCTATGACTTTTTACTATCGTCCAACCGTTACTGAGGCTTTTGCTTCTGTTCAATATATAATGACTGAAGCAAACTTTGGTTGGTTAATACGATCCGTTCATCGGTGGTCGGCAAGTATGATGGTTCTAATGATGATCCTGCATGTATTTCGTGTGTATCTCACCGGTGGGT